TCTAAAAACTTTTTTAAAAAAAAAGTTTTTAATAGGGTTTATTATTATTTTATTTAGGTATTTTGTTTGTACAAATTTTTTAGTATGAAGTATACTAATAATTCTTAGTAGCGTTTTTGGATGTATTTTTGGAAATCAAAATTTGTCCCAAAAAAAGATTAACTATAGGAAATTTCAAAGTGCGAAAAAAAGCTGCATCAGTTTTTAAAAAATTGGGTTCGTATATAAATGTTTACATTATTAATAATAGTATTAGTATATATTATATATATGTATATAATCGTTGAATAATTAATATAGATTATATATTAGTATGTAATTAATATTTATTTGTTTATATTGCCTAATTATATATAATTAATTATATGGTATATAAAGACTTATTTAAGAAGATTTTTAGTATTGTATACATGTATTTATATATAAAGATTTAATTATATAATATTAAATATAAATATAATATTATTATTTAAATAATATATAAACAAATTTATTTTTCTATATATATATATACATACAAATAGATAATTATTGTTAATTATATTATAATATTAAATTTTTATTAAAAAAAAAAAAAAAAAAAAAAAATGTATTAGTATAAATTTAAACTTTAAAATCAAAGAGAGGATTTTTTATATCATTAGATTAATGTTAATTTATTAAAATTTGTTAAAAATCTTATCAAATAATTTTTTAACATAGTAATTTTTTAATAATTTATTTTTTTGCCTTGGATTTTTATTTTTTTAAAAAAGTTAAATTTAACTCTAAAAATATTTAAGGTCAGGACTTAAATTATACACATTTAGGTGGGTGTGTTTAGTTAATTAGGAAACTAATTAAATTAGCTGGTCAGTCAGGAGATTAGCTAATAGTGAATCTGCAAAGAGGGGGAGAGTGGGAGCCTCCCGAATTTAAGAAAGGTTTGTCGGGATTTTTTATGGGGAGGAAATTGACCTGATTTTATGAAAAAAGTTAATTTTAGGAGTTGATTTTTTCAGTTCCTTCGGTTCTGGTAAGATGCATAAAAGTTTTATTTTAGCTTATTTTTTTGCCTTGTCTTTTATTTTCATGTAAGTATTTGCTTTTTAATTTTAAATAAGATTTGTTAGCAGTAATTAATTTTAAGAATTTAGGCAACTAAGACTTAGGAATAGACAATAACTCTAACTTAATTTGTGCCAGCAGTTGCGGTTAGACAAATAGAGTTTGTGAAAGTTTTTGGTCAACAGTTAATAGATTTATTTAATTGGAATGATTTTTAAATTTTTAGGTGAAATTTTAATTTAATTTTCTTTCTTCTTTATGAAGCTGTTAAACTTAATTTATAAACTAGGATTAGATACCCTATTATTTTAAGCGTAAACACATATTACCCGGTTAGTATTAGGTATATTCTTGAAAACAAAAGAATTTGGCGGTATTTTAGTCTTTTCAGAGGAACCTGCCCTGTAATTGATAGTCCACGATGAATATCTACTTACAATCTGGTTTGTATATCGTTGTGGTCGATTTTTTTATAAGAAATTTTAATGGTCAAGATTCTTTACTAAGAAAGAAGTCAAATCAAGATGCAGCATGTGTAAGAAGAGGTGGGTTACAATAAATTTATTTAAATGGTTAAAGTTTTCAAAATACTTTATAAAGTGGATTTGAAAGTAATTTTAAATTATCTTTTTATTATGAGTTAGCTCTAAAATATGCACATATCGCCCGTCGCTTCCATAAAAATGGAATAAGTCGTAACAAAGTAGGCGTACTGGAAAGTGTGCCTAGAAAGACCAAATTAGAGCTTGGTTAGAAAGTTTTTTATTTACATTAAAAAGTTGTTGTGCAATTCAACGTAATTTGATCTTTAATAATTATTAGTAATAATTTTATAAAAAATTAATTTTTTTAGTATTTTTGAATAAATATTTTTTATTATAGTTTATAAGTACCGTGAGGGGATTTTGAAATAATTGAAATATTTTTGATTTTAAAAGAAGAATTAATTTTTTGTACCTTGTGTATCAGGGTTTATTAATTATTTTATATTAATAATATTTGTCCCGAATTTGGAAGAGCTAAAAATTTATTAATTTTAATGTTGAATAATTATTTTTAATGAGTTTTTTGAAATTAAACGTTAATCGTTTCTTTATATATCTGGTTTTTTAAGAAAAAAATTTAATTTTATTATTCTTTTTTATTTTACTATTTCTGTTAAGTAAAATTTGAATAATTTATATTTTGAGGGATAAGCTTCAATTTATATTTTTATAAACTTTAAAAATTTTTAGTGGTTTGTATGATTAGAAATTTTTATCATAAAATTTGTTATAATTTTCCACAATTTGTTATTGATTTTTTTTTGTTTTAATTTTTTTATTAAAATGATTTTTTTTAATTTTTAATTAATTTAATAATGATGAAATTAGTAAAATTTTAGTTTATTGTTAAGTTTTATCTTAAGTTGAATTTAAGGAACTCGGCAATTTTAGTTTCTGCCTGTTTATTAAAAACATGTCCTTTTGATTAGTATTTAAGGTCTGATCTGCCCTATGATAAATAATTTAAATGGCCGCGATATTTTGATCGTGCGAAGGTAGCATAATCATTAGCTCTTTGATTGAGAGCTGGTATGAATGATTGGACAAGAAACTTTCTGTCTCAAATTTATTTTTTGAATTTTATTTTTTAGTTAAAAAGCTTAAATTGTTTTGTAAGACGAGAAGACCCTATAGAGTTTAATATTTTTATTTACATTAAGATTTTAGAATTTAAATTTTTTTGTTTTGTAAAGTATTTGGTTGGGGTGATAGAAAAACTTATTGAACTTTTTTTCATACAAATATAAATTTATAGGTTATTGACTTATATAAATAGTTAAAAGACTAAATTACCTTAGGGATAACAGCGTAATTTTTCTAAAGAGTTCATATCGAAAGAAAAGATTGCGACCTCGATGTTGGATTAAAGTTTAAATTTGGTGCAGAAGCTGAATAATTTAGTCTGTTCGACTATTAAAACTTTACATGATCTGAGTTTAAACCGGTGTGAGCCAGGTTGGTTTCTATCTTCAATTAGTTAAAATATTTTAGTACGAAAGGACCAAATATTTTTTAGATTAATTTTTTATTTGAATAAAATTGTTATTTTGGCAGATTAGTGCAATAGATTTAGAATCTGTTCAAGTAAATTTTTTATTTACATATAACATTGTATTTTATTGATTATTTTATACTTTCTTTTAGTTTAGTTTTATTGGTAATTTGTGTCCTTTTAGGGGTTGGGTTTTTAACCCTACTTGAACGTAAAGTCTTAGGATATATTCAAATCCGGAAAGGTCCTAATAAGGTTGGCATTTTGGGATTTCCTCAACCCTTGGGGGATGGTCTAAAGTTATTTACTAAAGAGCAAGTCTATCCTTTAATATCTAATTTTTTAGTATATTATTTATCTCCAGTTTTGAATTTGTTTTTAGCTTTAATTATTTGGCTGTGTATACCTTTTTGGTTGGGGCTTTTAAATTTTAATTTTGGGGTGTTATTTTTTTTATGTTGTTCTAGTTTAAGAGTTTATACAATTATGCTTTCTGGCTGATCTTCTAACTCTATTTATTCTCTTTTAGGAGGCCTTCGTTGTGTAGCTCAAACTATTTCTTATGAAGTAAGCTTAGCCTTAGTGTTAATATCTTTTTTAATTTTTATTATAAGATTTAATTTGTTTAGGTTTTCAGTTTTTCAAAAGTATCTTTGAAGATTATTTATTTTTTTTCCTCTTGCTTTGATTTGGTTTATTACTAGGTTAGCTGAAACTAACCGAACTCCCTTTGATTTTGCCGAGGGTGAATCTGAATTAGTATCAGGATTTAATGTTGAATATAGAGCAGGTGGGTTTGCCTTAATTTTCTTGGCTGAATATGCAAATATTTTATTTATAAGAATATTATTTGCCCTTTTCTTTTTAGGAGGAAACTTTTTTAGTTGGTTATTTTTTCTTAAGCTGGTTTTTGTTTCGTTTTGCTTTATTTGGGTTCGGGGGACTCTTCCTCGTTATCGTTATGATAAATTGATATATTTGGCTTGAAAAGGGTTTCTACCTGTTTCTTTAAATTTTTTTTTCTTGTTTTTAGGGCTAAAATTGTATCTTTTTTCTCATTTAATTTTTTTTAATAAAATTTAGTATAAGTTAATAGAAGATTTATTACTTCTTTACTATATTTTCAAAATATACACTTAGTTCAAGTTCATTAACTTAGTTTTTGAAAATTATTTTATCTCAAATTTTGTAGATAGCGGGGTTAATTATGAAGTAAATGAAATAAGTTACTGTTAAGATTTGGCCCACGATAATGTAAGGGTCTTCTACTGGCCGGGCCCCAATTCAAGTTAAAAGCAAGGTGTTCGATACAAATATTCAAAATAATATTTTGTTAATTGGGTAAAATTGATTTGATTGGATTATTTTTTTATTTGTAAAGGGAAGAATTAAAAGAATTGCGATTGATAAGACTAGAGCTAATACACCTCCTAACTTATTAGGAATTGATCGGAGAATTGCATATGCAAATAGGAAGTATCATTCTGGTTGAATGTGGACAGGTGTAACTAGGGGGTTAGCTGGTGTAAAATTTTCAGGGTCTCCGAGTATATAAGGTCTTGCTAGTGTAATAGTTGCAAGTGCTCAGGCAGTAATAATAAATCCTACTAAATCTTTGAAAGTATAATAAGGGTGAAATGGAATTTTATCTGCATTTCTGTTTAATCCTAAGGGATTATTGGACCCAGTTTGATGCAAAAATAGTAAATGAATGATAACTAAAGCGAATACTACAAAAGGTAAAATAAAGTGTAATGTAAAAAATCGTGTTAATGTAGCATTATCAACAGCGAAGCCTCCTCACAACCATTGAACAATTCTAGTTCCTAAATAGGGAATAGCGGACAATAGGTTAGTAATAACTGTCGCGCCTCAAAAAGATATTTGGCCTCAAGGTAGGACATAGCCTAGAAATGCAGTTGCTATTAATGCAAATATAATGATAACTCCAATTGATCAAGTTATATGGAGGGTGTAAGATCCATAATACATTCCACGCCCTGCGTGGCAGTAAAGAGCAATGAAAAATATTGATGCTCCATTAGCATGTAGAGTTCGTAGTAGTCAACCATAATTTACATCACGACAGATATGGACAATTCTTGAAAATGCCAGGTCTACGTTTGCGGTGTAGTGTATTGCCAAAAATAGCCCTGTGATAATTTGAATTGAGAGGCAGATCCCCAGAATTGATCCGAAATTTCATCAGGCGGAAATATTTGAAGGAGTGGGCAGGTCAATTAAGGAGGCATTTAAAATTTTAATTAGTGGGTGATTTTTTCGTATAGGAGTATTCATTAGTTTGTTCGTAGGGGGCCATATTTAATATTTGTAATTTTTACAATAGCTACTAGGGCCAAAAATAAATATGATATTATTATGATTAATTTTAAGTTATGAGGGTAGGTAATAAACTTAATTAAAGATGTTGATCATATATTTTTTTTTATAGTTATTATTTGGGTTAGTTGGAGTGATAAATCGGTCTTAAAAACTAAAGGCTCTACGAGTAGTGTAGTTAATCTTATAACTATAATATATGCTAAAATAACTATAACTAAAGTTGTCGATGGTTTAAATTTTTCATTTGAAGCAACTCTTGTTATATAAATAAATAAAACTAGCATTCCTCCTACTATAATCAGGAATAGGATAAATGAGTATCAAAAATTTAAATTAATCATTCCTGTTATTAAAGAGATAATAATAGTTTGTACTAATAGGTTAAATCCTATTGACAAAGGGTGGTTAGTGAGGAAGAATATAAAAGAAATTATTATTGAAGCTAATATTAGTATTAATATACAGGAAATAGTTTAAGATAAAATTTTAATTTTGGAGATTAATGATAAGATTGTAGTTCTTTTTCCTGAGCTTTAAAAGTTAATAACTTATATTTGATTTACAAGATCAATATTTTTGATTTAAATTATTAAAGCTGACTAATGTTAATTTATTATTTTTCTATTTTTATTAGGTTTACGGGGTTATTAGTTTTTTGCTCAAAGCGTAAACATTTACTTTTAACATTGCTAAGATTGGAATTTGTGGTATTATCTTTATACTTTATGGTTGCTTTTTCTTTAAATTTTTTTACATATGAGTTTTTTTTTTTAATGGTTTTTTTGACCTTTAGAGTCTGCGAGGGGGCATTAGGGCTTGCTATTTTAGTGTCATTGATTCGTAGGCATGGCAATGATTATTTTCAAAGGTTTAACGTTTTATGATAAAATTTACTTTTATAATGTTGATAATGATTCCTGTTTCCCTTTTGAAAGGTTATTTTTGGTTAGTTCAGTTCTTATTTTTTTTATTATCCTTTATATTTATTATAAACATAAGATTTGATTATCAGGTTTTAAATGTCTCTAGTATTTTAGGGTGTGATTTACTTTCTTATGTTTTGGTTCTTTTAAGAATTTGGATTTGTTCTCTTATAATTCTGGCTAGTTCTAAAATTTATAAAAGAGCTTTTTATTCTGAATTTTTTTGTGTAACTGTTCTTATTTTATTAATGTCTTTATTTTTTGCTTTTTCTTCTTTAAATTTTTTTATTTTTTACTTATTTTTTGAGATCAGTCTTATTCCTACGTTAATTCTTATTTTAGGTTGGGGTTATCAACCGGAACGTCTCCAGGCAGGAGTTTACTTATTTTTTTACACCTTGTTAGCGTCTCTTCCTATATTAATAGCAATTTTTTATTTATTATTCAATTTTAATAGTCTTACATTTTTTTATTTTAATTTGCCTGTTGATAGGCTTTTTTTATTTTTTTGTATTAATTTAGTTTTTTTAGTTAAAATCCCTATATATTTTATTCATTTATGATTACCTAAGGCTCACGTTGAAGCGCCTGTCTCGGGGTCTATAATTTTAGCTGGTATTATACTTAAGCTAGGTGGCTATGGTATGCTTCGTACGATAAAATTGTTTACAGGGGTTAGTAGTCTAGTTTCTTATTTTTTAATTGGAGTTAGTGTACTTGGTGGTGTAATTGTCTCTTTAATATGTTTGCGTCAAACTGATATTAAGGCTTTAATTGCTTATTCTTCTGTAGCCCATATAGGGTTAGTTTTAGGGGGAATTATAACTTTTACTTATTGAGGGTTTTGCGGCGCTCTTATAATAATGGTTGCTCATGGGCTTAGTTCGTCAGGCCTTTTTTGTTTAGCCAATATTACTTATGAGCGTTCAGGGAGTCGTAGGTTATTTTTAAATAAGGGCATATTGAATTTAATACCTAGAATATGTTTTTGGTGGTTTGTTTTTAGTGCTTGTAATATAGCTGCTCCTCCTTCCTTAAATTTAGGGGGTGAAATTATATTAATTAATAGTTTAATCAGTTGAAGCTCATTAAACATAATCGGCCTTGGGTTGATGTCTTTTTTTAGTGCTTGTTATTCTTTATATTTATTTTCTTATTCTCAACATGGTATAAATTTTAAGGGGCTATTTAATTTTTCTTTAGAGAATTTCCGGGAGTTTCTACTTCTTTTTCTTCATTGGTTTCCTTTAAATGTTTTAATTTTAAAGGGGGAGCTTTTAAGAATTTATGTTTATTCTAGTAGTTTAATAAAAATTTTGATTTGTGGCATCAAAGATGTTATATTTTAACCTTGAATAATAATTTTAAATATTTGTTTAATTTATTTTTTTTTTTTTTTAATCTTAAGGCTAACTTCTTTTCTTATAGGGTTAAACTTTTTAATTAATGATTCGGTTTATTTTGTTGAGTTTGATTTATTAACTTTGAATTCAAGCTCGATTGTTATAACTTTCTTATTTGATTGGATGTCTCTTTTTTTTATGAGATTTGTTTTATTTATTTCTTCTATAGTAATTTACTATAGGTTTGAATATATACATGGAGATTTAAATTTAAGTCGATTTATTAATTTAGTTTGTTTGTTTGTTTTATCTATAATATTATTAATTATTAGCCCTAATTTAATTAGAATTTTATTAGGTTGGGATGGGCTGGGGCTTGTCTCCTATTGTTTAGTAATTTATTATCAAAATGTGAAATCTTCTGCGGCAGGGATATTGACTGCCATTACTAATCGAATTGGGGATGTGGCTATTTTACTTAGAATTGCTTGAATGTTAAATTATGGTAGTTGAAATTTTATTTTTTACTTATCTTGTATAAAGGACGACTACAGAATAAAATTAATCTCTTTTTTAATTGTGCTAGCGGCTATAACTAAAAGTGCCCAAATCCCGTTCTCTTCTTGACTACCTGCAGCCATAGCTGCTCCCACCCCAGTCTCGTCATTGGTTCACTCTTCAACTCTAGTAACAGCTGGGGTATTTTTAGTTATTCGTTTTTTTAATTGTTTAGGAAGCAATGTTTTATTATTATTATTATTTTTAGGTAGTCTTACTATATTTATGGCGGGTTTAGGGGCTAACTTTGAGTTTGATTTAAAAAAAATTATTGCTCTTTCTACTTTAAGACAGCTAGGGCTTATGATGAGAATTATTGCTTTAGGGGAGCCCACTTTAGGATTTTTCCACCTTCTTACACATGCTTTATTTAAAGCTTTACTTTTTATATGTGCTGGGTACATGATTCATAGGCTTAGAGATTGTCAAGATATCCGGTTTATAGGTAATTTATCTATTTTTATACCCCTAACTTGTTCAATATTTAATATTTCTAATTTGGCTTTATCAGGGATACCTTTTTTAGCAGGGTTTTACTCTAAGGATTTGATTTTAGAAGTTGTTTCTCTTTCTTATTTAAATATTTTTATTTATTTAATTTTTTTTATTTCGACGGGGTTGACTTTTAGGTATACTATTCGCCTTCTTTTTTACACTATTTTTGGAAGCTTAAATTTTTATAGATTTTACAGTTTAAGTGATAGAGGCAGGATTATGTTAAAAGGGATGACAGGGTTAATTATGTTTGTTATTTTCGGAGGAAGAATACTTAGGTGGCTGCTTTTTCCCACTTCCTATTTTATTTGTTTACCTTTGATTTTAAAGCTTATAACTTTACTAGTAATTTTAATAGGGGGCTGATTGGGGTATGAAATTAGGCAAGTGACTATTGGCTCACTAAATATTTTTATTAGAAATATTTTTAGTAGATTATTTATAGCTTCTATATGAAATATGCCTTTTTTATCAACTTATTTTGTTAACTATCCTATTCTTCGAATTGGGGGGTATTATTTTAAACATGTTGATCAAGGGTGATCAGAATTTTTTGGTAGTCAGAATTTATATTATAATTTAACATCTCAGTCTTCTTTCTTTCTTAACTTTTCTAAGAAAAGGTTAAAGATTTTTTTATCTATTGTATTATTTTGGGTAATTTTTTTATTTATTTTAATACTTTATTTAAATAGCTTAAACTCAGAGCATAATATTGAAGATATTAAGGTGGTGTTAAACCTTTAAATAATTTATGAAATTTACATTTATTTTTGTGATGAAAACACAAGGTTTTATTTTAAACTACATAAATTAGAAATAATAACAGATTTTCACTGCTAAAGATAAAGGTTAGAAATCTTTTCTTGATTAACTTATTTCTTTAATTGGAGTTATATCTCAATTTCATCATTAACAGTGATGTACCTCTTTTTGGTTTCAATTAAAAATAAGGGCGGGTTAATGCCTAATTTTAGGTCGAAACTAACTGCAATTTTTGCTTCTTATTTATATTATAATAAGATAAGCTAAGTTCTAGCACTTTCTAAATGCAAGTTAGATGTTATTAATAACTATTATCCTATAATTTATTTTGCTCAATTTAAGGCCCCCTGATTTCACTCATGGTATAGGCCGATTAATAGAATTAAAATAAAGAACAATCTTATCAAATATCATTGAGTAATGTTAGTAATTTTCATAGAGATAATAATTGGTAATAACAAGGTAATTTCAACATCAAAAATCAGGAAGATTACTGCAATTAAGAAGAAATGTAATGAGAAAGGGATTCGGGCAGAAGATTTCGGGTCAAATCCACATTCGAAAGGTGAGTTTTTTTCCCGATCAGAGAATGTTTTTTTTGATAACAATGAGGTTAGTATCATGACTAGTCTTCTTAATATTATTAATATAATTCCGATACTAAAAATTATTAAAATAATTTATACTACTATTTTGTAGGTCTTCTGATTGGAAGTCAAATATAATTTTTATACTATATAAATGTTTTATCTACCTCATCAGTAAATTGAAACATATAAAAATAATCATACTACATCTACAAAATGCCAATATCAGGCCGCTGCTTCAAACCCAAAATGGTGAGCTTGAGAAAAATGATTGTTCAGGTGACGTAATAAGCAGATCAGCAAAAAAGTGGTACCAATAATCACATGTAGTCCATGGAATCCTGTTGCTATAAAAAATGAGGACCCATAAACAGCGTCTGCGATTGTGAACGGCGATTCTAAATATTCATAGGCTTGTAAAGCTGTAAAATATAAACCTAAAATCACAGTTAACAATAACCCCTGGGTTGCTTGGTTAAAATTATTTTCTATTAATGCATGGTGAGCTCAGGTTACTGTAATTCCAGATCTTAGTAGAATTAAAGTATTTAATAAAGGAATTTGAATTGGGTTAAAAGGGACGATTCCTTTGGGGGGCCAAATCATGCCAATTTCAATTGCTGGTGTTAATCTTCTGTGAAAAAATCCCCAAAAAAATGAGATAAAGAAGAATACTTCTGAAACAATAAAAAGAATTATCCCCCATCGTAATCCTATTGTTACGGTGAAAGTGTGGAGGCCTTGTATAGTTCCCTCTCGAGAAATGTCTCGTCATCACTGGTGTATGATAAGGAGGGTAATTAATATTCCTACTAGTATTAAGTTATTATCTTGTTGATGAAATCATTTAATTAATCCTGATATTAAAGTTATTGCCCCTAAGGCTCCGTAAAGGGGCCAAGGGCTATAATCTACTAAATGGAAAGGGTGATTCTTATGGGATCTCATTAGTTAACTTCTCTAGAGTATAAGGTTCTCAGAACAGCGAAAACATAGGCCTGAATAATAGATACAGCTGACTCTAATGTTAAGAGGGCCAATTGAACAACAATGAGTAGTCTAATTAGGTAGGTTGATAGTGAATTTCCTGTATTTCCTAATAAGGTTAATAATAAATGGCCTGCAATTATATTAGCAGTTAACCGAACGGCTAGTGTCCCAGGGCGAATAACATTTCTAATTGTTTCAATACATACCATAAAAGGTATTAACGCAGGAGGTGTTCCTTGAGGAACTAGGTGGGCTAACATATGGATAGTATTATTTAACCACCCATAAATTATAAATCTTATTCATAAGGGCAGGGCTAAAGCCAAAGTTAAAGATAGATGACTAGTTCTAGTAAAAATGTAAGGGAATAGTCCTAAGAAATTATTAAATAAAATTAATGTAAATAATCTTACGAACAGAATGGTTCTTCCGTTTATTTTATTCCTTGCTATTAATACCTTAAACTCTTTGTGTAAGGTAGTTAAAATTTTATTTCATAGTATTGATGCTCGTGAAGGAGTAATTCAAAAAACTGAAGGGATTAGGGTGATTCCAATAAAGGATCTTAATCAGTTTAAGGAGAGTCCTAAATTTGTTGATGGGTCAAATGATGAGAATAATCTAGCTATCATTTTCAATTAATTTTTTTAATTAGCTTTTCCTGCTCTTTTTTAATTAAAGGTTGGTAAATCAAAGAGTAGTAATTTAATACTCTAAAAATAGTAAACGTAATTGAAAAAATTGTAAATAATGTTAATCATCTTATTGGGGCTATTTGAGGGATTAAAAATTATTAACTATTTAATAATTTTAGCTTGACAAGCTAATGTTATGGCTTTAACTAAATTTTTCATTAGAAGTAAGTGCTAATTTACTATAAAATGGTTTAAGAGACCAGTGCTTGCGTTCAGCCATCTAATGAAATTTGATTAGAAATTCATTTAATAAATGATTGAGGAGAAATTCTTTCTAAAACAATGGGTATAAATCTATGATTTGCTCCGCAAATTTCTGAACATTGTCCAAAAAATAGTCCTGATCGGTTTATTAAAAAGCTAATTTGGTTTAACCGTCCCGGTGTGGCATCAATTTTCACTCCTAAGGACGGTACTGTCCAAGAATGAATTACATCAGCGGCCGTTACAAGTATACGAATTTGGGAGTTGTAGGGTAAAACTGTGCGATTATCCACATCTAATAATCGGAAGTTATAATTGTTTATTTCTTGAGTTGGGATTATGTAAGAGTCAAATTCTAGTCTTTTGAAATCGGAGTATTCATAAGATCAGTACCATTGGTGGCCAATTGATTTAATTGAAATTAAGGGGTTTTTTACTTCATCAATCAGATATAAAAGCTGAAGGGATGGCAAGGCGATAAAAATTAAGGTTAAAGCTGGTAAAATTGTTCAAATTACTTCGATAGTCTGTCCTTCTAATAAAAGTCGATTAATTTGCTTATTAAATAAAAGTTCTAATAATAAGTATCCTACTAATGTTGTAATAATTAACAAAATTGATAGAGCATGATCATGAAAAAAAATCAATTGTTCTATTAAAGGCGAAGATCTATCTAAGGTTAAAGTAGATGCTCAAGTTGCTATTTCTAAAAAAAATCTAGAAGATTTTATATATGGGGTTTAAATCCATTGCACTAATCTGCCATATTAGAAATTGTATAGAATTGGTAATTCAGAATATCTATGCTCCGCAGGAGGGGTTAATTGTAATCATTCAATAGATGTTGGTAAGTTTAGGGGCGACAGAGACTTTCGGAGTGAAACTATTCTTTCTCAAATAATAAAGATTAAAAATATTGTTCCGATGAAAGAAATTAAGGAGCCAATCGAAGAAATAATATTTCATCTTAAATAAGCGTCTGGGTAGTCAGAATATCGCCGCGGCATTCCTCTTAATCCTAAAAAGTGTTGCGGGAAAAATGTTAAATTTACTCCTAAAAATATAATAGCAAATTGAATTTTTAATAATTTATCGTTTAAAGTTAATCCTGTAAATAACGGGTATCACTGGATAAATCCTCCTATGATAGCAAATACAGCTCCTATTGATAGAACATAATGGAAATGGGCAACTACATAATAAGTATCATGTAGGATAATATCAATAGAAGAATTAGCAAGGACTACTCCTGTTAACCCTCCTATTGTAAAAAGGAAGACAAATCCTAAGGCCCATAGCATTGAAGGTGAAAAATTTACTTGAGTTCCATATAAAGTAGCCATTCATCTAAAAATTTTAATTCCAGTTGGAACCGCAACAATTATTGTAGCGGATGTGAAGTAGGCACGTGTGTCAACATCTATACCTACTGTGAATATATGATGAGCTCAGACAATAAACCCTAAAAGCCCAATTGCTAGTATGGCATAAATTATACCTAATGCCCCAAAAGTTTCCTTTTTTCCTCTCTCTTGACTAATAATGTGAGAGATTATTCCAAATCCTGGTAAAATTAAAATATATACTTCAGGGTGACCAAAAAATCAAAATAAGTGTTGGTAAAGAATAGGGTCCCCCCCTCCAGCTGGGTCAAAGAATGAGGTATTTAAGTTTCGGTCAGTTAGTAGTATTGTGATTGCCCCAGCTAAGACTGGTAAGGAAAGCAGTAAAAGTAATGCTGTAATAGCAATTGACCAAACTAGTAGAGGTATTCGATCTAAGGTTATTCCGGATGCTCGTATATTAATTACTGTAGTAATAAAATTAATAGCTCCTAGAATTGATGAAATTCCTGCTAAATGTAATCTAAAAATTGCTAAATCTACTGATGCCCCTCTATGGGCAATGTTTGCAGCTAATGGGGGGTAGACAGTCCACCCTGTTCCAACACCTCTTTCTACTATTCTTCTTATTAATAGAAGAGTTAAAGAAGGGGGGAGCAATCAAAATCTTATATTATTTATTCGAGGGAAGGCTATATCAGGGGCTCCTAATATTAAAGGTACAAGTCAGTTCCCGAATCCTCCTATTATAATAGGTATAACTATAAAGAAAATTATAATGAATGCATGTGCAGTTACAATTACATTGTAAATTTGATCATTTCCAATTAAAGCCCCAGGGTTTCCTAGCTCTGCTCGGACCAAAAGACTCAAAGCAGTTCCTACTATTCCTGATCAGGCCCCAAAAATAAAATAAAGTGTTCCAATATCTTTGTGGTTAGTTGAAAATAGTCACTTGTTCGTGAAGTTGAAGTGGCTGAGCTAGAGGCGGTAAATTGTAAATTTATTGACGAGAATAAATCTCCTTTAACAAATATTAACAGATTAGCTGGTCTTATATTCAAATATTATGATTTTAAATTGCAAATTTAAAGGCGGGTCTACCCCTAAGGCTTAAAAAGGGGGTGCACTCTCTATTTACAGCTTTGAAGGCTATTAGTTTATTTAACTTAAATCCTTTAGATTCAATTAAATGTTAGAGTTGAAGCTGCCAGTCTTATTAGTAGTGCGGAGTTAAGGATTAATATTTTTTTGCTTTTGCTATAAATTTTTCTGTAAATTAGTGATTTGTTGGAAGTTGTTAAAGACAAGGAAGGCATGGCAATTCGTATGTAGAAATATAAGGTAACTAAAGTAATTACGATCATCAAGCATGTTGTGAAGTATATTTCTTTTGAAATTATTGTTTGAACTGTTAATCATTTTGGCAGGAATCCGATAAAGGGAGGGATTCCCCCTAATGAAAATAGATTAAACATTAAAAAGATTTTTAATTGTGGGTATAATTTTCTTATAACCATTATTTGCCTTACTCTGGAAATGTTAAATTTTCTTAAAGCTCAGGTGATAACACTATTTATTATTGAGTAAATAGAAAAATATCAAGTTCATAGTGTTTCAGTGAAGAATAAGGCAGCCAGTATTCAACCAATATGGTTAATAGATGAGTATCTAAGAATTTTTCGTATTCTTGTCTGTCTTAACCCTATTAATCCTCCTACAATTACAGACATGATGATTAGAAATGTTAAGAAATTTTCATTTATTGATGTGTATGTTAAAGTGATTATTGGGGCGATTTTTTGTCAGGTTAGTAAAAGTGTTGCGTTTAATCATCTTAATCCTTCCATTACTTCAGGAAATCAAAAGTGAGTTGGTGCGGCTCCAGTTTTGATCACCAATGCTGTAGTAATACATAAAAAGGGTAAATTTGAAGTTAAAAGGTTTCTTGGGAGATCTGAGTTAATTGTATCTGTTAACATTCCTATTAGTAAGATGATGGATGCTAATGCTTGTACAATAAAATACTTTAAAGAGGCTTCTGTTGATCGGGGGTTTCTTCTATCATTTATTAGGGGGATAAATGATAGAAGATTTATTTCTAGTCCTATTCATACTCCAAGTCAGGAATTGGAGGAAATAGAGATTAGCGTGCCCGTTGCTAGAGTGATTATAAATAGAATTTTGTATAAAGGTATAATTAAAAAGAAAAGGAGTATAACCTTTATATAAGGGGTATGAACCCTTTAGCTTAATTAGCTTATCTTTTTATATTTTAGTATATGATGTACAATGGCTTTTGATGCTATAAGAGATAGTTTAATTCTATCAAATGTAATGAAGGTAATTAAATTTTACGTGATTTATTCTATCAAAATAACCCTTTGCTCAGGCACTTCATT